TTTCACACCAGAGGTCTCTTAACAATATTTATAGAGCGAAAAAAAAAATTCTTTTTTCCTTAGTTTATTTGATCAAATAAAAAAGCCACTTTGGGATTGCTGAATGACAGACAAATAACAGACAAAAAAATATAATCAATATATAAAGCAACGGAGCCATCATAGTATTTTTGAATTCCTCTGAAAGGAAGGGTGGTAAGTTGATCATTTACCGATCGGGGTCTGATCGATCCTATTTTTTCTTTATTTTATGGAAGGTAAGGGTCAATTTTATTGTAGAGCCGTATGCAATGCATAATGCCCGTACGGTTGTTCGATTCTATCTTTTTTTCTTGTTATTCTTTTATCTTTCTTTGTATCTTCCCCTCATATCATGAAAAATAGAGAATCCTTTTATTATCTTATATTATCAGGGTAATGATCCATCAACCTGCTGGTTCTTTTTCTGAAGTAGCAACGGGAGAATTCATCCTGGAAGTGGGAGAACTGCTGAAACTACGTGAAACCCTGACAAGGGTTTATGTACAAAGAACGGGCAAACCCGTATGGGTTGTATCCGAAGACATGGAAAGAGATGTTTTTATGTCAGCAACAGAGGCCCAAGCTTATGGAATTGTTGATCTTGTAGCGGTTGAATGACAATAGCCTAGATTTCACGTCAATTCTGAAATTCACCCTGCCGAGTTTAATATTAATATTCTATGACTTTTTTTATTATTCTATATTCTATTGAATAAAAGTAATTCATAATCATCCGGTTAGGATCGATCTAAACCAGCCCATTATGTATAGGATTCAACATGCCAACGATTAAACAACTTATTAGAAATACAAGACAGCCAATTAGAAATGTCACAAAATCCCCCGCGCTTCGGGGATGCCCTCAGCGTCGAGGAACATGTACTAGGGTGTATGTGCGACTCGTTCAGATCATGAACTAGAACAAAGGAAAGAGAACAATGTTCGAATATCAATGATCAAATAGGATAGACCGGAAAAACGAACTACATTTCCTATCTAAAAATCGATGATATCCCTTTTATTGTGTATGAAATTTATGGTTTCTGTTGGTGTAAATCCACTCACCTCAATTCAAGATGAGAAGCAATTCTCCATTGGTAGCAAATGGTTATCCATTAAGCGGAGGAAATCTTAGTTAAAATAAACCCCTCTTGCAAGAACGGACTAACAGGGTCAGCTACCCAGCCAATCTTCATAATTAAATACCGTTACTGTATAGGTAGAGCTCGTTGTGAAAGACCTATTACTGGATAATTCATGGGTAGAGCCGAAGAATGTGAACTATACAAGTTAGCAATAACATTGATTAAATGAAATAAAGGCTCCGGTGTATAGAGAAGACCTCACCGTTTAAGAAGTAACCATAGAAACGATGGAATCCACTATTTCTTTATCATTACTTTTCTTTTTTAATACCTAGTATAGTACAATTTCGTATTTCGAGGTGAAATGCCTCGAAAAAAAGAAAAATTGTGGTTGGGAAGGTTATAGTAGCCAAAGCCATTGGAATTATTAGTTTATACATTGGAAAAATCCGTTTTGTTATTCATATACTAGGAAAGGGGCAAAAGAATAACTGAAAGAAAGGAAATCGATTAGTTATTCGTTAAAGTTTCATTTATTCAATGACCAGAATTAGACGGGGATATATCGCTCGGAGACGTAGAACAAAAATTCGTTTATTTGCATCAAGCTTTCGGGGGGCTCATTCAAGACTTACTCGAACTATTACTCAACAAAAAATAAGAGCTTTGGTTTCGGCTCATCGGGATAGGGATAGGCAAAAAATCAATTTTCGTCGTTTGTGGATCACTCGAATAAATGCAGCAATTCGCGAAAGGGGGGTATGCTATAGTTATAGTAGATTCATAAATGATCTGTACAAGAGACAATTGCTTCTTAATCGTAAAATACTTGCACAAATAGCTATATCAAATAGGAATTGTCTTTATATGATTTCCAATGAGATCATAAAAGAAGTAAGTTGGAAGGAATCCACCGGTTAAACGGAGTTGCCCGGAGAATGAACTCCGGGAAGGTCGAATAAAAATGAATAGAATATGATAAATATGAGAAAGTAGTCAAAATAAAGTAGTCAAAATAAATATGAATCAACACGTTCACTAAAAAAATTTCTTCTTCCCAGATTATTCTTTTTTTTCTTACGACACAAGAATTCAATCCGGATTCTTGGATTTTTCCAACAAAATAGAAATCCGCGTTTGAGTTCGGATGGGGATTTGAATTCAAGTGAATAAAGAGTAAACCTATCTTTTTCTGGCTCTAAGACTAGGAGTTCTAGTGGTCGACTCGGTTCTTTCAAATTGTTTCTCATTATTAAGAAAAGGTAACAAAGATAAAATACGAGCTTGTTTTATAGCAATAGTAATTAATCGTTGTTGTTTCAAGGTCAATCTATTTACTCGTCTAGATAATATTTTTCCCTGTTCACTAATAAATCGACTAATTAAACTCATGTTTTTATAATCAATTCGATCCCCCGATTGGATCGGGGGCAAACGCTTACGAAAAGATCGCTTGGATTTAAGAAAAGTTCGCTTGGATTTATCCATGGTTTGGTTAGTTTATTTCTTATCCCTAAAATCCTATTTCAGCCGGATCTCTAATTAGAATAAATAAATAGGATTTGGTTTGTTTATAATTATCTTTAACTATGTTAAATTTAAATATGTTATATATATATAATGTCATTTTTCCCTTTCCTTGTAAGATAAGGGCGCAAGTGCTCGCTTCAATTTATTTCTTTATCTCCCCGTGAATCGTATGTTTGTAACAATATGGACAGAATTTTAGTAACTCCAATCGATTAGGCGTATTGTGCCGGTTCTTTTGAGTAATATATCTGGAAATGCCCGTTGATTCCTTATTAACACCGTTTCGAACACAAGCGGTACATTCCAAAAGAACCGGTATTCGCGCATCTTTACCCTTGGCCATGAACCTCCTTTGGATTTTTCATTTACTCAACTCTTCCTCTTTCAATCCGAAACGAAAAAGAAGAAAGGAAGGAAAAAACAAAATAGAATTTGTAACTTGCTATCCTCTTATGCAAGATTTCACTACAATCAATATAGGAAATAAGATAGAAAGATTTCTAACCTTTCAAATACCAAATACAAATAACAGTACAGCATTTCATATAAGTATCTTGTATAATACTCTTTCCCTAGAACCACTGTTTGTATTCGACTTCCATAGAAATTTCATATGAATTTAATTCCAACCCGACCCCGAGTCTCACAGTTGTTGAATGCACTTTTATTCTTTCTCTTTCCTCCCTTATTCTAAAAAAGGGAAAAAAGAGAAAAGAGGGGGCTGGTATTTAATTGTATCTCTAATCTTCTTTATTCCTTCCCGCGTCAATAACTAGAAAAAGGGGAACGTCAATGCATCCGGGAAAAAACGATTAATCTCTATCAATAAACCTGCCAAAGCACCGAACCATAGAGTACTTAGTACCGGTGCCACGGAAAGATATGTTTTTAGATCTCGCATTGAAAAACCTCCTTCATTTTATTGTAATACATAAGATAATACATATTGAAATGTACAATGATCTAGTAAATAAGATTTACTTTTTGTTAAATACAGAAAAAAACGACCGTTTCTTCTCCAATATTCCCCCACAAGACTCAGCTATTTTTCCTTGGGGTTCCGTTCCATATTTCATATAGATAGAAGTATTTTACTATTATTATATGTTAAATGAGACCAAAAAGACGAAATGGAAATAAAAATTCTAGATTTTAATAGAGGAGATAACGATGTGGAAAACAAGACAGGAATTCTCTACAATGACACTGTAGACCAATGGAAGGGATGTAGCGCAGCTTGGTAGCGCGTTTGTTTTGGGTACAAAATGTCACGGGTTCAAATCCTGTCATCCCTACCTATTACTGCTCCTTTGAGCAGTAACGAGGGGTTTTTTGAGATCAACTCACATTGGACATATCATATAGAATCTTTCATTCTTATGATACTATATAGTATGCATACAAGACGTATTGGGACGAATCCTTTTTCTTTTATGATAAGAAAACGCTCTTAGTTCAGTTCGGTAGAACGCGGGTCTCCAAAACCCGATGTCGTAGGTTCAAATCCTACAGAGCGTGATTCGGATCTTCTTCGATCGAATTCGACTGAAACACTAACTGGAACTGGAACAGCAATCTTAATTTGACCTCCTGGATATTAAAGAAAGGAGGAGGTCAATAAAAAAAAAAAAAAGAGATGTTAATTAATCAAAGGTCCAACTGATCGCCACGCCTGTATTGTAAATATGCAGTTACAAATAATCCAGCCAAAGTAATAGGAATTAGACCTAACACGATTCCAAATAGAAAAACTTCAATCATTTCAATTTGTTTGAAAGGAGAAAAAAGAGGTAATATCTATACCTAAATATTAATCCGAATTACCATGAATCTCAATGACCAAGAATTGGTAATTGACACGATAAGTAACTAGAAATACACAGAAGTTCGCTAAAAGATTTCTTTTTCTGAATTGTGCAATTAATTTCAAATAAGTCGTATCTTGCTCAGACCAATAAATAGAGCTGAGGCTATAGTTAAAGCCGTTAGTAGAAAACCGAAATAACTAGTTATGATAGGCATCAAGGAGCTAAATGAAATATGTTCTTTTTATACATATGTTTATAAAAAAGCACTTACCTGAGTTTCCTTTTTTACAAAATAGGAGAGAAACAAAAATACCAATTGCAAGTTTTTGATTCAGATATCATTATAGACAGCACTAACAAGGATAAAGTCCCAACTTTATAAAAAGAAATTGATTAATCATCTGTAACATCTACGTATACCGCGTTTGCAATCAGCGAATGCATTATTGGATCATTTTTCAACTCAACTTATAAACGAATAATAAGAATTGGGTCGTGTAATTTCGTTTGAAAATGAAATTCTTTTCGAATCATTATGGAATCAAATTAGAAAATT